AAACCATCACCCATTAATACAACGCCAACATTTTTTGATTCCAAATTCAGAGCAATACCTATTGTACCCTCTTCAAATTCTACTAATTCACCTGCCATGACTTCATTAAGACCATAAATACGAGCAATACCATCACCTACTTGAAGCACATTACCGGTATTTATAATCTTGACTTCTCTATTATATTGTTCAATACGTTCGCGGATAATACTACTAATTTCGTCGGCTCGAAGAGTTCCCATAAATCTTTATTTATTCTTTATAGAAAGCAAAGAAAAAAAGGTAGTGCCTAACTAAGTTTGAAACTAAAGTTAAAGTTGAAGGACTAATCAGTTATATTATTTCTGCCATTCTATAGTACCGAGAATGGCAATATTAGCACGGATGGTACGAGAATGTAATTCACTATTTAAAGAACTTTTTAGAGTTCCCAGAGCTCTTTGGAAGGCTTGTTGCAGAATTCGTTGTCGGACTTGATTTATTGCTCTTTCTTGTTCAAAACAAAGGGTTTCTTTCTTATTATTTTCGAATCGTTCCAAATCATTATAACCTTTTTTAACGATATTTTGTTTTTGTCGTTCGAGATCAGAATATTCATTCATCCGATACTCATTCGCTTCCAATTCCACTTTCCGGAAACGAACTCGAGCTTTTTCGAGCTGCTCAATGGCTGCTTTACGTAATTCTTCTGAATTACGAAGAGTGTTTAAAATCCTCTGTTTTCGATTATCTAATAAATCATTTAATGAAAGTAGATTATCTTACTATGAAATTCAAAACTTTCATGATCTCTTCCCAAACCAAACATGAATCTTTCGATTCATTTGGCTCTCCCGCTCAATTATTTCTAAATATTCCCATATTTTTTTTGAATCTAATGAACCTATCCTCTCTTTTCTGTTTATATTCAAACATATAATAGAATTTCTAAAAGACCATAATATAAGAATATATATTTGTGAAAAGGACTCTTCTGACCATAGAAAAATCTATAAATAATTGTCAGCAAAATTGTTTCTTTCTTTATTAAAAGTTGCTTGTTCTTTATTTTTTTGAATTCAAAAAGATTTCATTAAATAAATAAAAAAAGCAAATTGAAAATTAAAATTTCTCTTTTTTTTTTTTTTTCAAATCCAAAAATTTCTCTTTTTTTATTACAGTAGGTCCTCATTTCGGCATTGGATAAAAAACAAGGTGTTGACCTCTTTTCTTTCCAGTAAATGGTTCAAATTTTTTTATCGATATGAGTGTTCTATATCAAAAAAATTATCAACTATACATTTTTAAACCATTTGGATACTAACGTAGTCGTGGCTAACGTAGTCGTAGAAAGAGTACCATTTTGCCTGTACTTCAAGCAGTTTAGCTTTAACCATGTTAAAGATCTCAAATTATTTTGATTGGTTTTGATAGAGAATCAAAGTTATTTTACCAATAAATAACGAAATGCTATAGTTCTTACATATGATTTCTGAATTTATTCAGAAGTAATTCGTCGAGATCATACACCTTTTTCCAAAAATAAAAGGAAGTGAAGCCGGATGAATCCAACTTTTTTTCGAAATAAACAACTCGCACACACTCCCTTTCCAAAAAAAATCAATATACCAATCACTACAATTAAATTTATTAGATTTGTTGCTAAAATATCAGTATTAAACCCGAAAGTCCCGGCTAATGACCAGTGATCCAAGAAAACGAAAGAATCGGTTACATTTTTCATATGTTCTCCTCTTATAGATAGCGCTAACAAAGAAAAAGGTTCTTTTTCTATCACCTCACTTACCTCCTTTTTTGATCAATTTCTTTTTTTGGGAGAATATCTTAATCTTATTTAAGATTAACTTAACTCATTTGAATTATGAAGTATCTCTCATCCCTTGATATTTTTCCTAAAAAAAGAAAGAAATAGGAAAAAAGTTTCTAATATACTAAGCTAAGTACAGATGAGTCGATCTGGGAATCCCTCATACTTAAATTAGTCCTTTATTCCATAAAGGTTCAACAAATACAAATAACTTGATATAATCAAATAAAAAATTGTTGATATAATTCGAAAAAAAAAGCACAGTTGAAAGTTTTCAAAATACCAAAAATAATAGATAATCTAAATCTAAGTGACCTTTTTTTTCCTATTGCTAGGATTAAACAAAAGGATTTGCAAATAAAAGCGCTAATGCCACAACCAGTCCATAAATTGTTAAAGCTTCCATAAAAGCTAGACTAAGCAATAAAGTACCTCGTATTTTACCCTCTGCTTCTGGTTGTCTCGCAATACCTTCTACAGCCTGACCTGCAGCAGTGCCTTGACCTATTCCAGGCCCAATAGAAGCAAGCCCCACAGCCAATCCAGCAGCAATAACAGAAGCGGCAGAAATCAGTGGATTCATAATAAGTTCCTCGCATTAAAAAAAGAAAAGGTTAATGATACAATCAACCAAAGAATTATTACCTAATTTTATAATAGGTAAATCTATTAGCCGAAATAACTAAAAATTACGAATTGAAATAAATAATATTTTTGAATTGTCAGAACTTTTTCGATATTTCCTTTTTCTTTTCTATTTTTGATGGAATTTTATTAATATAATAAAATAAAGTTTGAATTTTTCTATATCTTTCTAACCACTCTTTCATTTAATTGTTTCTTTTTACTCTTCCTTCGAGATCCTTTAGTTCATCTTTTTTTTATTGAATATAAAATTACAGAACAAACAGATTACTTATATCCTAATCTATTTTTTAGGAATAAAATGCATATTTAATATATAAATATATTAAGTTGTTACTTAGTGATATTCATAGTGTTTTTTAACTAGTGAACATCTCATATTGCATAGAGATGCACTTTTTCCAAAAACAGTCCATATTGAGACTTACCATACTTACCATAAAAATTCTTCAAAAAGAAAAAATGATTGGACTTTTAAGAATTTCATACTTTTAGCGTAACCTTTATAAATTCGAATTCGATAATATCGTCCATTCCTTCTCTCTCCTATGTTTAAATCGTGCTCTATCTTCCTATATTTTACTATTCTATATAGTATATTCTCAATTTCGATCAGCAAGCGGATTTTCTTGAATCATATAGCAATTGAAATAAGCTAAAAAAAAGATTATTTCAACGAAAACTAGTCAATGATGATCCTCCATGGATTCTCCTATATAAGCTGCTGCTAAGGTTGCAAAAATAAGAGCTTGAATACCGCTTGTAAATAATCCAAGCAACATGACAGGTATAGGAATTACTAAAGGGACTAAAGAAACAAGAACAACAACTACCAATTCATCAGCTAATATATTTCCAAAAAGTCGAAAACTAAGAGATAAAGGTTTTGTGAAATCTTCTAGAATATTAATTGGTAAAAGGATTGGAGTTGGCTTAATATATTTCTCAAAATAACTCAATCCTTTTTTGCTAAGACCCGCATAAAAATATGCCATTGACGTGAGTAAAGCTAAAGCAACCGTTGTATTTATATCATTCGTGGGGGCGGCTAACTCCCCATGAGGTAACTCTATGATTTTCCAAGGGAAAAGAGCACCTGACCAATTAGAAACGAAAATAAATAAGAACATAGTTCCTATAAAGGGAACCCAAGGACCGTATTCATCTCCAATCTGAGTTTTGCTTAAGTCCCGAATAAATTCAAGAATATATTCAAAGAAATTCTGACCATCAGTCGGAATGGTTTGTGGATTCCGAACAGCTATGATGACTGACACTAACAAGATTGCAATTACAATCCAAGAAGTGATAAGTACTTGACCATGGATTTGTAAACCTCCTATTTGCCAATAGAGATGTTGACCTACTTCTACAGCAGATATCTCAAATAATACATTATATGTTCTAATGGAACATGATATAACACTCATAATTTCTTTTCCTCTGATATAATTTGACTTCAAAAAATCAAAAAAGGAACCATTTTTTTCAATTCAACAATTTAAGTATCCTATATTTAGGATACCAAAAAATTCTTTTGTATCCTATACAAAAGGATTCCTAGTGTATAGGAAGAATCAATTGAATTGACCAAGTTTATTATAAATTAGAATAAGAAAATTGATAATATCTCGACCTGAAATAATCTCGTGATCGTCATATTTCATTTGAGAAGAAAGAATCCAATTAGGTCGCGGATTTTTTTTAGTTGATTCTTCTCAAAATAAGGATTGCTACAAGCAGTAGCAATCTGGGAATATCGTTTATTTATGTTTTCTTTTGAATCTGATTAATCTTAAGATGGATTTTCATCCCAATCTGATTCATCTTCAAATGAATCATCAAGCCTTTTTATGGAATTCAGGCAATCTCGCTGAGAATTTGGTCTAGAATGAGGACCATAATTCATACATAAATTCATACATAAATAATCTTAGTATTCCGATATACAGGGCTTGTTTTCGCAGACTTTTGCCATTAAGATAAAGCAATAACAAAAAGTGAAAACATTTTTTCAACAAGATTCGTAGCTGTAATTATGTTTCTAAGAAGTTTTTTAATAGTTGGCATAAAAAGTTTCTCTCTTTTCTTTGAACTTTCAATAAAATATGTTTTCTTTGTTAGAATCTTTATAGAATTTTTTTTTGAATTGATTCTATTAATGGATTTTTTCTCCTATTAATGGGTTTTTCCTGTCCTATTTCCTATTAACTTACAGGAATTAGCTATAATGATTAATTGCATATTCATTTTGATTCTGCAAGTAACTAAAATAGAATATTCTATAAGGCATCCATTTTTCGAATTGAATTCAAATGAAGGAATCAAAACTCTTTCAATTCTAAGATATATCTCTGTTTTTTTTTTTCATTCATATATTTTATCTATCTCAAGGAAAGATTAAGTAATCAAAATCGTATCAATTAAGACATATATCTTTTTCTTATTTCATTTATATATTGAATACATATACAGATGATATAATCTCCACACTAAAATAGGATTAGGTTTAATTCGTAGATTTTTTGTTTCTTTTTTTTTTTTTCCAATTCTATTAAAAATAGAATATTAGTTTTTTTATATTAAACCAACCTTAGCTTGAAAATAGATCTTAGTTTCGATTCAAAATCAAAATAAACAAAAATAGTCGCGATTATATTATAATAGATAGCTGTCTTATTTGTTAAGACAAAGGATCAAAAATATTCTTTAAGTATTTTTTTTTTTTGAAAACTGAAAGATTTTCAATTATAGAAAATCTATAGAAAAAAAGCCCGCTATCGGAGTTGAACCGATGACCATCGCATTACAAATGCGATGCTCTAACCTCTGAGCTAAGTGGGCTCACATAAGAAAAAAACTGTCGAAATTCAAAGAATCTCAGATCTGAACTTTGAATTTCGATATTCTTTTCATATGTAAGTTAAACTATATAATTCATAATTATATAGTTTGAAATCCCCTTTTTCAAGAAAAAAATAGTAAATAGTTTATTCACTATGATATGTTTATAATATGTTTCAATATAATGAAATTCAACTGAAGATTCTATATCTAACATATATTAAAATATGTTATGTAAAATTTGAAAAGATTGGTCTTAATAAAAAATAAAAAAATAAAGAAGAATAGATAAAGATACAATTTGAGATTCGATTCAATCAATTTTTGAGTTTCATTTGAAAAAAAAAAAAATGAATAAATTGAAAAAAAAAGATAAATATAGGACTTTCGATCATTTAATAATCAATGATAGAACTTTAAACTGTTGAAAATCCATTATTAATTAATAAAATTATTTCTGACTAAATTAAACTAAAAAAAAAAATTAATAAATGGAAAATAAATAATAATTATAGTAGAGAAATGGATAAAAATGAAAATTGCATTTTAGTCTCAAAAAAAGGAGAAAGAAAAGGGGATATGGCGAAATTGGTAGACGCTACGGACTTGCATTGGATTGAGCCTTGGTATGGAAACTTGCTAAGTGTTAACTTCCAAATTCAGAGAAACCCTGGAATTAAAAATGGGCAATCCTGAGCCAAATCTTCTTTTTGAGAAAAAGAAATATATAAAATATTTCTTATTTCAGATAAGAAAGAATATTATTTCTTATCTAATATTAAAGATAGGTGCAGAGACTCGATGGAAGCTTTTCTAACGAATAGAATTTATTATGTTGCAATACTAAAATTTCTCTATCGAAATAAGAGAAACGATAGCCCTTTATACCAAACAAAGACGTACGTATATATAATGATTAATTAAATTATTAATCATAATAACAATCAAATAATATTATTCATGTTAATAAATAAATTAACAATGATTATGGAATAGCAAATTCAGGAATTTCGATGAATTCCATAAATTATGAATTATTTTTGGTGAATTGATTCAAATATGAAATTTAATGAGAAAAAACTCAATTATTAATAATAAATTTATTCTATTTATTTTATTCATTTTAGAGTTTGTTAGATTGAAAAAATGATGATAAATCAAACGAGAATAAAGAGAGAGTCCATTCTACATGTCAATATCGACAACAATGAAATTTATAGTAAGAGGAAAATCCGTCGATTTTTTAAATCATGAGGGTTCAAGTCCCTCTATCCCCAATAAAAAGCCCATTTGATTTTCAAAATATTTCTTCTTTATTTTGATTTTGATGAAAAATTCAAATAAAACTCACTATCTTTTCTTTTTAATTCGTTCTATTTTCTCATTTCGCAAATAGATCTGAAAAAAAAATGTTTATTATGCAAAATAATAAAATATAAGCATATGAAAAGATTCTAAGCATATGCAAAGAATCATTCTTCTATAATGAAATCATTACCAATCATATCATTATCTTAAACATTGATTATTCAATTTTTTTGAAAAAATTTTTATTTTAATTTTATTTGAGCTCCTTTATTTAATTGACCTAGATACAAGGACATAGGTACGAGTATTCTACTCGAGTGATCCACAAGAAATAGTCGGGATAGCTCAGTCGGTAGAGCAGAGGACTGAAAATCCTCGTGTCACCAGTTCAAAACTGGTTCCCGGCAAGACAAAAATGAATTGGGTGGGTTAAGAATTAATAAGAATATACATATATATCTACATATATGATTAATATATAATCTCGATTATTTATTTAATTCAATAATATAAATAATATGAATATATTAATCTTATCATATAATGTTTTTTCATTTTTTCTATATTCTATGTATATCTATAGAATACAGATATATAGAAACATCATATTAAAAAGATAATAATATTTATTATCGAAATTAAAAAAGAACTCTTTAGTTTTAGATAAAGAGTTCTAAGATAAGAATAGATAGACAGAATGCATTTTAAAATTTGATACCTTCTTTTTATTCCTGAATTTCATATTTATTTTTTTATTTATTCTGTTTCTTTCTTGCTTACCTTCTTTTCTGAGGTGCAATTCTAAAATCTTCAGTTAATAGAAAATACTTGAATACTCTATTTCTTTCTCCTCGAAATGAAAAAATATAAAGACTTTTTTATATCTATGATGCGAATAAGAATCTAGCAGTTACTTTGTTTATTTCATGTAAAATAGAATTTCAAAATATTCATTTACTTGAATAAAGAAATTGGAAGTCATGTCATAATTTAGTGAACATCTATTCGTTATCATTCAAAGGGCATCTTGTATTTCATAGAAATCTGGAGTAATATAGTCCTTACGCAAGGGCCAGCCTATCCAACTTTCAGGCATTAAAATACGTTTAAGGCGTGGATGATTATCATAAGAGATTCCCAATATATCATAAGATTCGCGTTCTTGAAAATCAGCACTTCTCCAAATCCAGAAAACAGACGGAATTTTAGGATTATTCCTTGACACAAATACTTTTATACATACTTCTTCTGGATTATATATATTATATTGTATTCTTGTAAGGTGATATACGCTACCTAAAAACCCCCCTGGTGCTACATCATAAACACACTGAGAGCGTAAATAATTGTAACCATATACATATAAAATAACAGCAATAGAGTCCCAATCCTCGACCTTTATTTGTAAGGTTTGTATTCCTCGAGAATCAAAGCCTAAAGATCTATGAACCAATTCTTTATTGACTAGCCAATCAGATAAATCATTTTGCAAAGGATCCTTCTCCATTCTATTGATCTCTCTCAAATTTGTATAAGTATTTTACCAAAAGATTGGAAAGTAAAGATTGACTTGCTCTTTCTAAATTCTGAAAAAAATAATCTTACCTAATTAACTGTAAGAAAATACTGAATTTTTATATTTTATTTTAGAAGATATCTCTGAAATAGATTGTGAGCGATTTATAAATCCCTGATCGTAATTTCCAGTATGATTACTACATTGAACATGAAATTTATGATTAGTAGTAAAACATCGATTTTCTTTTTGAGATCTAGTTCTATCTTCAACTATTTCTCGAGATATCTTTTTGCGAAGTTTTGTTATAGCATCTATAACCGCCTCTGGTTTAGGCGGGCATCCCGGTAAATAAACATCCACAGGAATTAGCTTATCAACTCCCCGAACAGTAGTATAAGAATCAGTACTGAACATTCCCCCTGTAATAGTACAAGCTCCCATAGCAATGACGTATTTTGGTTCAGGCATTTGTTCATATAATCGCACTAAAGAAGGAGCCATTTTCATTGTTACAGTGCCAGCTGTTAAAATTAGGTCCGCTTGCCTAGGACTTGATCTTGGTACCAATCCATAACGATCAAAATCAAATCGCGAACCTATTAATGAAGCAAATTCAATGAAACAACAACTAGTACCATATAAAAGAGGCCATAAACTGGAAAGTCTTGACCAATTTGAAAGATCATTTGATGTAGTTGAAATAACTGAATTGGAGGTTGTTTGATCAAGTAACGAAAAGTCAATCAAATTCATAACTGTCTTATTAGGATTTTGTCCTTGTTTTTTTTTCCATTTTTCTGAATATTTAGTTAAGACCATTCTAATGCTCCTTTTCGCCATGCGTAAACTGAACCACCAATTAGGATAAGAACGAAAATAAAAGCTTCGATAAATAAAGATAAACCTAATACATCGAAACTCATTGCCCACGGATAAAGAAAGACTGTTTCAACATCAAAAACAACAAAAACAAGGGCAAACATATAATAACGAATCCGGAATTGTAACCAAGCATCTCCCATAGGTTCTATACCTGATTCATAACTAGAAAACTTTTCAGGTCCTTCACGAATCGGGGCTAAAACTCCTGAAATCAAAAATGCTAAGATAGGAAAAAGGCTTGATATTATGAGAAATGCCCAGAAAATATCGTATTCATGAAGCAGAAACATAAAAGTACTCCTTCGTATAAAATGAAAATATACTGAATTGTTTGATTCGAATTGCCATTGTTAATTCATCCAGAACTTCAGTAAAAGAAGGATATATTTTTATGAATTGACTTTATTTGTCACATGTCTCGTTTAAAGATTCTATTTGATTCAGGGAATCCTGATTTCATTTTGAACTTCCATTCGGTGTAAACATAAGATCTTCTTAGACAGAAGAGAAATTTTTCTCTTCTTTGGTTTCACCTTCTCTTTTTTTTTTTTTTTAGTTCTATACTATTATTTCATAAGTTTTTATAGTTCTATCTTTTATTCCATTTGAAAAGTTCTATCTTTTATTCCATAAGATAGAATAAATATAAAAATATCTTAATTAAAAAATTACAAAAAAATTCCATAGTAAAAGACTATGTAAGAATATAAAAATTTATATAGAATTTAAGAAACTCTATTAAATAATTAGTTTATTCGGGATACTATTCTTATCTTAATATCTTTTAAGATATTTTGAAAGAGAGCTCTATTTTTTCTTTCATATCTTTCTATTTTGAAAACTCTTTCAAAAAAAAAGTCTTGAAAAATGAAATGGATTAGGGCTATACGGACTCGAACCGTAGACCTTCTCGGTAAAAGAGATCAAACTGAATTTATTATCGAAATGATTCGAACTGTTTCAAAGACCCAACATGCAGTTTGTTGCATTGGGCTCTTTCATTAACTAAAATAAAATCAGTTAATCCACCATATTATTTATTTCATTATGGGAAAAATGAAGATAAAAAGATGGTTCCATGTACTCTGATTGATTATGTCCTGATCTAAGAGCAATACCAAAGTTTTTCAAAGAAGGGTTACCTTGACTTAGGTCTGCCTTCGGCCTATTTCACCTAATTTGAAATAAATAGAATCTCTATCGTTCCGCTGTATGTAAGAGTCGAATATGAGACTTTATACACCTTAAAGTTCATAGGACGAAAAGAGTTTTTTTGAGATCCTTATACTCATTATGCCTAGCATTGAATAGATTTAGCTATTAACCTTATCAATTAACAAATCAATTAACAAATCAATAAGTGGTTTTATTAGATTTTGCATCGAAAATCACATCAAAATCATACTAAACCGACTATTTGTCAGGCTATTGTTCTCCCTTATTTTTAATATATGGAGTAAGACATTGATTTTTGAATAAGACTAATAATGTTCATTACATGCTTCTTTGAAAAACATTGGCGCACGTGTAAACGAGGCGCTCTACCAACTGAGCTATAGCCCTTGTACAAAAAATCTTAATAAAAAAAAGATTTTTTGTCAAGCCTAATCCATATTCTAATCCATATGAGAAATCTATGATCTATTTATTGTTAATAGATTGGTATTGCTTAGAAAGAATATTCTATCTATAATTAGAATTAGAAAAGTGATAGAATTTTCTATTTTGTTTTGAATTACCTACTTAACTCAGTGGTTAGAGTATTGCTTTCATACGGCAGGAGTCATTGGTTCAAATCCAATAGTAGGTAGAACTTATTAGATACTAACCCTAGTATCTAATAAGTTTTTCTACTTAATGGATCTTTTCCTTGTATCTGATTCAAAGTGATTTTTTTCAATTTGAAGAAGTATAGTATAAAAAAAACTTTTATGAAACTTATTTGGATTTATTTGATGTATTGACTAATTTTGAAATAAAATGTTAAGAAATAACATTAACAGCCTCTACTCGTGTCCTAGCTCGTCTAAGAGCTAGATTCGCTTCAATCAGTTGTCTCTTACCCTTAGCTTTCGTCAAGTTAGCTTCAGCTATTTCAAGAGCTTTTTGAGCTTCTTGCGGATCAATGTCAGTACTTATCTCTGCATCATTTCCTAAAATGATGATTTCATTATTTCCTATTCTGGCAAAACCACCCATTAGAGCCACCCTTAACCATTGGTCGTTGATGCGTATTCTCAAAAGACCTATATCCAAAGCTGTGGCAATAGGAGTGTGATTTGGTAATACACCAATTTGACCACTATTTGTAGATAAAATGATTTCTTTTACTTCTGAATCCAAAATAATTCGATTAGGAGTCAGTACACAAAGTTTTAAGGTCATTTCTTCAAATTGCTCTCTACTTCACTTCTAAATTGATAGCTTTCGCGGTAGCTTCATCGATGTTACCCACCAAATAAAAAGCTTGCTCGGGCAAAGCGTCTAATTCTCCAGAAAGGATCAGTTGAAATCCCCTAATAGTTTCTGCAAGACCAACATATTTTCCTGGAGAACCAGTAAAGACTTCTGCCACGAAGAAGGGTTGTGATAAGAAACGCTCAATTTTTCGTGCTCTTGCTACAATTAAACGATCCTCTTCGGATAATTCATCCAATCCGAGAATTGCTATAATGTCCTGAAGTTCTTTGTAACGTTGTGAAGTTTGCTTAACTCTTTGCGCAGTTTCATAATGTTCATTGCCAACAATCTTTGGTTGTAACATAGTTGACGTTGAATCTAGGGGATTCACTGCTGGATAAATACCTTTGGCAGCTAATGGTCTTGATAGTACGGTAGTAGCATCTAAATGTGCAAATGTTGTAGCAGGAGCAGGGTCAGTCAAGTCATCCGCAGGTACGTAAACTGCTTGGATTGAAGTTATAGCTCCCTTTTTCGTAGAAGTAATTCTTTCTTGCAAAGAACCCATTTCTGTGCTAAGGGTGGGTTGATAACCAACTGCGGAAGGCATTCTACCTAATAAAGCGGATACCTCTGATCCTGCTTGGACGAAACGAAAGATATTGTCGATGAATAGAAGCACATCTTGTTTATTAACATCTCGAAAATATTCTGCCATAGTTAGGGCAGTTAAACCAACTCTCATACGAGCTCCCGGGGGTTCATTCATTTGACCATAGACTAGAGCTACTTTTGATTCGGAAAGATTTTTTTCATTAATCACTCCGGATTCTTTCATTTCAATATAAAGATCATTTCCCTCACGAGTACGTTCCCCTACTCCACCAAATACGGATACACCTCCGTGAGCTTTAGCAATGTTGTTGATCAATTCCATGATCAGTACTGTTTTACCTACTCCAGCTCCCCCGAATAATCCTATTTTTCCTCCACGGCGGTAAGGAGCTAAAAGATCTACTACTTTAATACCTGTTTCAAAGATTGATAATCTTGTATCTAATTCTACAAAGGCGGGTGCAGATCTATGAATAGGAG